GCTTACGTAGCTTAAATAAAGCACAGCACTGAAGATGCTGAGATGAGCCCTAGAAAGCTCCGAAAGCAAAAAGGTTTGGTCCTAGCCTTACAATCAACTGTTACTAAACTTACACATGCAAGCATCCGCACTCCTGTGAAAATGCCCTTAAGCCTCTTTAACAGGGGATAAGGAGCCGGTATCAGGCACTATTATTAAGCCCATAACACCTTGCTATGCCACACCCCCAAGGGAACTCAGCAGTGATAAACATTGAATATGAGTGGAAGCTCGATTCAGTTACAGTTAATAGAGTTGGTCAATCTCGTGCCAGCCGCCGCGGTTATACGAGAAACTCAAGTTGATTGTTTTCGGCGTAAAGCGTGATTAAAGTATCCATCAAACTAGAGCCAAACTCCAACCAATCTGTCGCACGTTCTCGTTGGTCTGAAGAACATTTACGAAAGTAGCTCTATGAATTACACTTGAATTCACGACCGCTAGGAAACAAACTGGGATTAGATACCCCACTATGCCTAGCCATAAACTTTGACTATTTACGCAAATATTCGCCAGGGAACTACGAGCCTAAGCTTAAAACCCAAAGGACTTGGCGGTGCTCCAAACCCACCTAGAGGAGCCTGTTCTATAATCGATACTCCCCGTTAAACCTCACCACTTTTTGCCAAATCCGTCTATATACCACCGTCGCCAGCCCACCTCGTGAGAGAACCCCAGTAGGCTCAACGATCGCACATCAGCACGTCAGGTCAAGGTGTAGCATATGAAGTGGAAAGAAATGGGCTACATTTTCTACCCCTCTAGAACACAACGAAAGATCTCTATGAAATCAGATCAGAAGGCGGATTTAGCAGTAAAGAGAAACAAGAGTGTTCTCTTTAAAACGGCCCTGGAGCGCGCACACACCGCCCGTCACCCTCTTCTACAATAAACCTTAATATAAATAAACTCACTAAAAATATAAAGAAGAGGCAAGTCGTAACATGGTAAGTACACCGGAAGGTGTGCTTGGAATCAAAGTATAGCTTAAATCAAAGCCTCTCGCTTACACCGAGACGATATCTGTTAAACCCAGATTTCTTTGAGCCAGAAACCTAGCATCATTATATTTAACCAAAAATATCTAAACCACTACACAAATTACTAACTAAATCATTTTTAACTTATAGTATAGGTGATAGAAAAAAATTAATAGCCATAGAAAAAGTACCGTAAGGGAAAGGTGAAATAAAAATGAAATAAATTATAAAGCAATAAAAAGCAGAGATAATGTCTCGTACCTTTTGCATAATGGTCTAGCCAGTCATAATCAAGCAAAACGAATTTAAGTTTGACCCCCCGAAACTAAGCGAGCTACTCCGAGACAGCTTTATAGAGCAAACCCGTCTCTGTGGCAAAAGAGTGGGAAGATCTCCGAGTAGGGGTGACAGACCAAACGAGCCTAGTGATAGCTGGTTGCTCAGGAAACGAATATTAGTTCGACTCTAAGACTTATTTTAACAAAAAAAGTAAAAATTTTAACTTAGAATTTATTTAATCAGGGTACAGCCTGATTAAAACAGGATACAACCTAGAATATTGGGTAAAGATTATAGTCATTAAGGAAATTGAATTAGTGGGCCTAAAAGCAGCCATCTTTAGAGAAAGCGTCAAAGCTCGTTCAAAAATAGCTCCTTAAATTAGATTAACTTCTCTAAACCCTCTCATTTTACTGAGCTGTTCTATGAATATAGAAGAACTTATGCTAGAACTAGTAATGTGAATACTACTATTCTCCTAAATGTAAGTGTAGATCAGATCGAATACATCACTGATAATTAACGTTTTCTGTGAGACTACTGCATTAACAATACAAGAAAATTATGCATTAAACAACGTTAATCTAACACAAGAACATCTCAGGAAAGATAAAAAGACGCAGAAGGAACTCGGCAAACACGAACCCCGCCTGTTTACCAAAAACATCGCCTCTTGCCAACTTACATGTATAAGAGGTCCAGCCTGCCCAGTGACTATATGTTCAACGGCCGCGGTATTCTGACCGTGCAAAGGTAGCGTAATCACTTGTCTTTTAAATAAAGACTGGTATGAATGGCATCACGAAGGTTCAACTGTCTCCTGCATCCTATCCATTAAACTGACCTCCCCGTGCAGAGGCGGGGATACAGTCATAAGACGAGAAGACCCTATGGAGCTTCAAACTAAAGGCAACTGCCAACTATTATTTAACCATCAGGGATTAATCAATAAACAAGCAGATATTGACCTAAAGTTTTCGGTTGGGGCGACCACGGAGAAAAGAAAATCCTCCTTGATGAACGGGACATTTAATCCTTAACCAAGAATAACAGTTCTAAGTAACAAAATTTTAGACTATAATTGATCCAGTCTAACTGATCAACGAACCAAGTTACCCTAGGGATAACAGCGCAATCCATTTCAAAAGTTCTTATCGACAAATGGGTTTACGACCTCGATGTTGGATCAGGGCATCCCAGTGGTGCAGCCGCTACTAAAGGTTCGTTTGTTCAACGATTAAAGCCCTACGTGATCTGAGTTCAGACCGGAGTAATCCAGGTCAGTTTCTATCTATGAAGGATTCTCTCTAGTACGAAAGGACCGAGAAAATGAGGCCAATGTTTTAATAAGCCTTATTCTATATCAATGAAAACAACTAAATTGAAAATAGACCTACAAATATCCGCCCAAGATTAGGGCTAGCTAGCGTGGCAGAGCCCGGCTAATGCAAAAGACCTAAGCCCTTTTTATCAGAGGTTCAAATCCTCTCGTTAGCTATGTTAACTACTATTACTCATTTAATCAACCCTCTTTTATACATGGTCCCCATTTTGTTAGCTGTAGCATTTCTAACATTAATTGAGCGAAAAGTTCTGGGTTATATGCAGCACCGAAAAGGCCCTAATATTGTTGGACCTACGGGATTACTTCAACCTATTGCAGATGGAGTGAAATTGTTTACTAAAGAACCAATTCGACCATCAACCTCATCTCAAACATTATTCTTAGTTGCCCCGACCCTAGCCCTAGCCCTAGCCATATCCATCTGAGCACCACTACCGATACCATTTTCTCTAGCAGACATGAACTTGGGGATCTTGTTTGTTTTAGCTTTGTCAAGTTTAACAGTCTATACAATTTTAGGCTCAGGGTGGTCTTCAAATTCTAAATATGCTCTAATCGGGGCATTACGAGCAGTTGCACAAACTATCTCGTATGAGGTGACCTTAGGTCTTATTCTTTTATGTATAATTATATTAACTGGAGGTTTTACCTTATATAATTTTAACATTGCGCAAGAACAAATATGATTAATTATTCCTGGCTGACCTATAGCAGCAATATGGTATATCTCTACCTTAGCCGAAACAAATCGAGCACCTTTTGATCTAACAGAGGGGGAATCAGAACTGGTTTCAGGCTTTAATGTGGAATATGCAGGAGGACCATTTGCATTATTTTTCTTGGCAGAGTATGCCAATATTTTGATGATAAACACACTATCCACAATTCTCTTTCTAGGATCTTCTTTCATAAACCACCCAGAATTAACAACTGTATCTATTATATTAAAATCATCTCTTCTTTCAATATTATTTCTCTGAGTACGAGCCTCATATCCTCGATTTCGATACGATCAATTAATACATCTTGTGTGGAAAAACTTCCTTCCTATTACTTTAGCTATAACACTTTGACATATTTCTTTACCAATTTCAATACTAGGTCTTCCTTCACAGACCTAGGAAATGTGCCCGAAAGTAAGGGATCACTTTGATAGAGTGAACTATATGGGTTCAAACCCCATCATCTCCTTAGAAAAACAGGAATTGAACCTGCACCTGAGAGATCAAAACCCTCCGTACTCCCACTATACCACTTCCTAGTAAAGTCAGCTAAAAAAGCTTTTGGGCCCATACCCCAAAAATGTTGGTTAAACTCCTTCCTTTACTAATGAACCCTATCACATTATCCGTTGTATTAACCAGCCTTGCTTTCGGAACAGCTTTTGTTTTTTCAAGTAGTCATTGGCTACTTGCTTGAATAGGACTAGAAGTCAACACACTAGCAATTATTCCATTAATGACACAACACAAACATCCACGTGCAATTGAAGCTACAACAAAATATTTTCTCACACAAGCATCCGCTTCAGCACTTTTACTTTTCTCAAGTTTAAACAACGCTTGATTCACAGGTGAATGATCAATTATAGATTTAACTAACCCCTTGTCATGCACCCTAATAACCATCGCAATCTGTATGAAACTAGGACTTGCGCCTTTTCATTTCTGACTACCTGAAGTCCTACAAGGATTAAGCTTAATCACAGGACTAATCTTGTCTACATGACAAAAACTAGCCCCTATAGCTATTTTGTTCCAAATTTCACCTACATTAAATACACCCCTACTATTAACTATCGGTATTTTATCAACTTTAGTGGGAGGTTGAGGGGGGTTAAACCAAACCCAGTTACGAAAAATTTTAGCATTCTCTTCAATTGCCCATCTTGGTTGAATAGTCTCAGTCTTACCATTTTCCCCCCAACTAATAATTTTGAACCTTGTAATTTACTTAATTATAACATCTGCTATATTTCTTACACTAAAAACAATCTCATCAACGAAAATCTCCACATTAGCAATCTCATGATCTAAAACACCAGTAACAACCGCACTTTCATTATTAACTTTATTATCCTTAGGAGGGCTACCACCACTATCCGGATTTGTACCTAAATGATTTATTCTTCAAGAACTTACAAGTCAAAGTACTACAATTTTAGCCACTATCATAGCCCTATCAGCATTACTAAGTTTATTTTTTTATCTTCGCTTAACTTACGTAGTAACCCTCACATCATCCCCAAATATATCTAACGCTCCCATTACATGACGCCATTATTCTAAACAATCTACACTAGCACTGTCAATTGTACTAATCTTATCATCTTGTATCATGCCAATTTCACCACTCTTTATTACTTAGAGATTTAAGTTAACTAGACTAAGAGCCTTCAAAGCCCTAAGCAGGAGTTAAAATCTCCTAATCTCTGACCAAAATAAGGCTTGCAGGATTTTATCCAACATCAATTGAATGCAACTCAAACACTTTTATTAAGCTAAAACCTTACTAGGAAGATGGGTCTCGATCCCATAATATCTTAGTTAACAGCTAAGCGCTCAATCCAGCGAGCTTCGTCCTACTTCTCCCGTAAAAGAAAAAACGGGAGAAGCCCCGGCAAACTCTCGTTTGCGATTCAAGATTTGCAATCTGGCGTGTCTGACACCGCAGGGCTTGATAAGAAGAGGGGTTGAACCTCTGTGTATGGGGCTACAACCCACCGCCTGTCACTCGGCCATCTTACCTGTGGCAATTACTCGTTGACTATTCTCAACAAATCACAAAGACATTGGCACCCTCTATCTAATTTTTGGTGCATGAGCAGGTATAGTAGGAACAGCATTGAGTCTGCTGATTCGAGCTGAATTAAGCCAACCAGGCACACTACTTGGAGACGATCAGATTTATAACGTTATCGTTACGGCACATGCCTTTATTATGATTTTCTTCATGGTAATGCCAATTATAATTGGCGGTTTTGGAAATTGATTAGTCCCATTAATAATTGGAGCACCTGATATAGCCTTCCCACGAATAAACAATATAAGTTTTTGACTCTTACCTCCATCATTCCTTCTTTTATTAGCCTCATCTGGAGTTGAAGCAGGTGCTGGAACCGGTTGAACCGTTTATCCCCCCCTGGCCGGAAATTTGGCACATGCTGGAGCATCCGTAGATCTAACTATTTTTTCTCTTCATTTAGCCGGGGTGTCTTCCATCTTAGGTGCTATTAACTTCATTACCACTACCATTAATATAAAACCTCCCGCTATATCACAATATCAAACACCATTATTTGTTTGATCTGTGCTAATTACAGCAGTTCTACTACTATTGTCTTTACCCGTCTTAGCGGCAGGAATTACTATGCTTCTAACCGATCGAAATCTTAATACCACCTTTTTTGATCCGGCTGGAGGGGGTGATCCAGTTTTATACCAACACTTATTCTGATTTTTTGGTCATCCAGAAGTTTATATTTTAATTCTTCCAGGGTTTGGAATAATCTCACATATTGTAACCTACTACTCAGGGAAAAAAGAACCTTTTGGCTATATGGGGATAGTCTGAGCAATAATATCAATCGGACTACTGGGTTTCATTGTATGAGCCCATCATATGTTTACAGTTGACTTAAATGTTGATACTCGAGCCTATTTTACCTCAGCAACAATAATTATTGCAATTCCTACAGGTGTAAAAGTATTCAGCTGATTAGCTACTATGCACGGAGGAACAATCAAATGAGATGCTCCAATACTATGAGCTCTAGGTTTCATTTTCCTGTTCACAGTAGGCGGTCTAACAGGAATTGTTCTTGCCAACTCATCATTAGATATTATACTACATGATACATACTATGTTGTAGCACACTTCCATTATGTTCTATCAATAGGAGCTGTATTTGCTATTATGGGGGGGTTTGTACATTGATTTCCGTTATTTACAGGTTATACCCTTCACGAAACATGAGCAAAAATCCATTTCGGGGTAATGTTCGCAGGAGTAAATTTAACCTTTTTCCCACAACATTTCTTAGGTTTAGCCGGAATACCTCGTCGATATTCAGATTATCCTGATGCCTATACACTATGAAACACAGTTTCATCCGTTGGATCTTTAATTTCTCTTGTAGCTGTAATCATGATAATGTTTATTATTTGAGAAGCATTTGCAGCCAAACGAGAAGTTACTCTAACTGAATTAACCTCAACTAACATCGAGTGACTCCATGGATGTCCTCCTCCTTACCACACCTTTGAGGAACCAGCTTTCGTTCAAATTCAACCAACGCACAATTAAACGAGAAAAGAAGGAATTGAACCCCCATGTTCTGATTTCAAGTCAGTCGCATAGCCACTCTGCCATTTTCTTAAATTAATATGAGATGTTAGTAAAACAATTACATCACCTTGTCAAGGTAAAATTATTGGTTAAATTCCAGTACATCTCAACATGGCACACCCATCACAACTAGGTTTTCAAGACGCAGCCTCTCCGATTATAGAAGAATTACTTCATTTCCACGACCATACGCTTATAGCCGTTTTCCTTATTAGTACGCTTGTTCTTTATATCATTACTATTATAATAACCACTAAATTAACTAATACAAACTCTATGGATGCCCAAGAAATTGAGATAGTTTGAACAATTATGCCAGCAATCATTTTAATTATGATTGCCCTTCCTTCACTTCGAATTCTTTATCTTATAGATGAAGTAAATGACCCACATCTTACAATTAAAGCAATTGGGCATCAATGATATTGAAGCTACGAATATACTAACTATGAAGATCTTTCATTCGATTCCTACATAGTTCCCACTAACGACCTCACCCCAGGACAATTCCGATTGTTAGAAGTAGACAATCGAATAGTTGTACCAATAGAATCACCAACTCGATTATTAGTAACTGCTGAAGATGTACTTCACTCATGAGCTGTTCCTTCTTTAGGGGTTAAAACAGATGCAATCCCTGGACGACTAAATCAAACATCTTTTATTGCAACCCGACCAGGGGTATTTTACGGTCAATGCTCAGAGATTTGCGGAGCAAATCATAGTTTCATACCAATTGTAGTCGAAGCAGTTCCTCTAAATGACTTTGAAAACTGATCTTCATCAATACTAGAAGCCTCACTAAGAAGCTAAATAGGGTGTAGCGACAGCCTTTTAAGCTGTAGACTGGTGACCCCCAACCACCCTTAGTGAAATGCCACAATTAAATCCCGGCCCATGATTTTTAATTCTCATTTTCTCATGATTAATTCTTCTCACAATTATCCCCCCAAAAGTTTTAAGCCATAAAACATTTAATGAGCCAACCACACAAACCACAGAAAAGTCAAAACCTAATCCTTGAAACTGACCATGAACTTAAGCTTTTTTGACCAATTTATGAGCCCCATCTTTTTAGGCATTCCTCTTATTGCTATTGCCATGCTAATACCTTGAGTTCTATTTCCTAATCCATCAGTTAAATGACTAAATAATCGACTAATTACGTTACAATCATGATTTATCCATAACTTCACAAAACAAATTTTTTTACCAATTAATCTCCCGGGGCACAAATGAGCTTTACTATTAACTTCTCTAATACTTCTCCTTATGTCTCTTAATCTTCTTGGCCTTTTACCATATACTTTTACACCAACTACTCAACTTTCTTTAAACATGGGACTAGCAGTACCATTATGATTAGCTACAGTTATTATTGGCCTGCGTAATCAACCAACTATTGCATTAGGACACTTGCTTCCAGAAGGAACACCTACTCTCTTAATTCCGGTTCTAATTATTATCGAAACAATTAGTCTTTTTATTCGACCCCTAGCACTAGGAGTTCGACTAACTGCCAATTTAACAGCCGGACATTTACTGATCCAACTCATCGCAACAGCGGCTTTTGTACTACTTCCAATAATACCTACTGTAGCCATTCTTACATCAATTGTACTATTCCTCTTAACTCTGTTAGAAATTGCCGTTGCAATAATTCAAGCCTACGTTTTTGTACTCCTCCTCAGCCTTTATCTACAAGAAAACGTCTAATGGCACACCAAGCACACGCCTATCACATAGTTGACCCAAGCCCTTGACCACTAACAGGAGCTGTAGCAGCTCTTTTACTTACATCCGGCCTAGCCATGTGATTCCATTTTGGATCACTCGTTCTTTTAACTCTAGGCTTAGTCACCATGATTTTAACAATAGTTCAATGATGGCGAGATGTAATTCGAGAAGGAACATTTCAGGGACATCATACTCCCCCAGTTCAAAAAGGTCTTCGATACGGAATAATTCTATTTATTACTTCTGAGGTATTCTTTTTCGTTGGATTTTTTTGAGCATTCTATAACTCTAGTTTAGCCCCTACATACGAACTTGGGGAGTGCTGACCTCCAACAGGAATCACCCCTTTAAATCCGTTTGAAGTACCTTTACTAAATACAGCAGTACTTCTAGCCTCAGGGGTTACTGTCACCTGAGCCCATCATAGTATTATACACGGCGATCGTAAAGAAGCAATTCAGTCTTTAGCTCTAACAATTCTTCTAGGTTTGTATTTTACAGCTCTTCAAGCCATAGAATATTATGAAGCCCCTTTTACAATTGCAGATGGAGTTTATGGATCTACATTTTTTGTAGCCACAGGTTTTCACGGTCTTCATGTGATCATTGGCTCACTATTTTTATTCGTTTGCCTTATACGACAAATTCAATACCACTTCACATCTAAGCATCATTTCGGTTTTGAGGCCGCCGCATGATACTGACACTTCGTTGACGTAGTCTGACTTTTCCTTTACGTATCAATTTATTGATGAGGATCATACTTTCTTAGTATCAACCAGTACACGTGACTTCCAATCACAAAGTCTTAGTTAAACTCTGAGAGAAAGTAATGACAACTACTATTTTAATTATTGCTTTAACCTTATCGTCTATTCTAGCGGTTTTAAGCTTTTGATTACCTCAAATCACACCAGATTCAGAAAAACTATCTCCATATGAGTGTGGTTTTGATCCGCTGGGCTCTGCCCGATTACCATTTTCTATACGGTTTTTCTTGATCGCAATTTTATTTTTACTTTTTGATTTAGAAATTGCCCTCCTACTACCATCTCCGTGGGCCGCACAACTAATCTCACCGAGCATAGTGATTGCATGAGCCACTCTGATTTTAACCCTTCTGACCCTTGGCTTAATTTATGAATGAGCTCAAGGAGGCTTGGAATGAGCTGAGTGAGTGATTAGTCCAAACAAGACAGTTGATTTCGGCTCAACAAATTATGGTTAAACCCCATAATCACTCTATGACACTTATCCATTTCAGCTTTTGCTCAGCATTCATCCTAGGTTTAACTGGGTTGGCTTTAAATCGCTCCCACCTATTATCAGCCCTATTATGTTTAGAAGGAACAATATTGTCCATATATGTTGGTTTATGTATTTGACCTACTATTACCCTAACACACTCTTTTTCTTTGATTCCAATACTTATGCTTACCTTCTCTGCCTGTGAAGCTGCAACCGGGTTAGCCCTAATAGTTGCCACAACTCGAACCCACGGATCAGACAAATTATTCAACTTAAACCTTCTACAATGTTAAAAATCCTACTACCTACTCTAATGCTAGTTCCATCAGCTTGATTCACAAACAAAAAATGATTATGACCTACACTAACTTCACAAAGCTTACTTATTTCATTACTTAGCTTATTGTGATTTTTAAATCAGTCTGAAACCACCCACTTTTCTAGCCATCTTTCATCAATTGATCAAATCTCAACCCCCTTATTAATCCTAACATGTTGACTTCTCCCCCTAATATTTCTTGCAAGTCAACACCACTTATCAGCAGAACCCATTTCACGCCAACGAACTTTTATTACTATACTTGTGCTCTTGCAGTTTTCACTTATTATAGCCTTTTCAGCAACAGAATTAATTTTATTCTATATCATATTTGAAATCACATTAATTCCTACTTTAATTATCATCACCCGATGAGGAAACCAGGCGGAACGCCTAAATGCAGGTACTTACTTTCTATTTTACACTTTGGCAGGATCTCTTCCACTTCTCGTCGCTTTATTATCCCTCTACTCTTATACCGGAACACTATCCCTTAACTTACTCCAATTACTTCCAAATCATCTTCCATCATCCTACGCTAACAAATCATGATGATTAGCTTGTCTCCTAGCCTTTATAGTAAAAATACCTCTATATGGGGCTCATCTTTGACTACCTAAAGCACATGTAGAAGCTCCAATCGCTGGCTCTATGGTTCTTGCCGCTATTCTTCTAAAACTCGGGGGTTATGGAATCATTCGAATCTCAATTACTTTATCCCCCTCCATAAAAGAAATAGCATATCCATTTCTTATTTTATCTTTATGAGGTGTTATTATAACAAGCTCTATTTGCCTACGACAAACAGATCTAAAATCAATAATTGCTTATTCATCTGTAAGCCACATAGGACTAGTAATTTCAGCAGCAATGATTCAAACCCCTTGAAGTTTAACAGGAGCCATAATTCTTATAATTGCCCACGGTTTAATCTCATCAGCCCTATTTTGCTTGGCTAATACAAACTATGAGCGCACTCACAGTCGAGCACTTCTTCTTTCACGAGGTCTACAAACCATTCTCCCACTAATAGGAACATGATGACTAATCTCTAACTTAGCCAACATAGCCCTACCTCCTTCACCAAACTTAATAGGAGAAATTACTATCATAACAGCTTTATTCAACTGATCTAATTGAACTATCATTCTTACAGGTTTCGGAACTCTACTTACAGCCAGTTACTCACTCTACATATTCTTAATAACTCAACGAGGGATAACCCCAGAACATCTTAATGCAATTAATCCTACACATACCCGCGAACACACACTAATGACAATACATCTCATCCCCCTTATTCCCTTAATGATAAAACCAGAGTTGATTTGAGGGTTGTTTTATTGTAGACATAGTTTAATAAAGCACTAGATTGTGATTCTAGAGTTAGAGGTTAAACCCCTCTTGTTTACCGAACTTGGCTGGGACACTATGAACTGCTAATTACATAGTTCCGTGGTTCAACTCCACGGCTTGTTCGGCYTTTAAAGGAGAATAGTTTATCCGCTGGTCTTAGGAACCAGAAATTCTTGGTGCAAATCCAAGTAAAAGCTATGAATCTTCCCCTGATCTTTAATTCTTCTATACTCATTACAATTTCTATCTTACTATTACCAGTTATCTGATCTTCTTTAAACATGAACATCCCTAACCTTCATCATTTAATTAAAACATCAGTAAAAACAGCATTCTTTACCAGCTTAATTCCTTTAATTATTTTCTTAGATCAGGGTCTTGAATCCATTATCACTAACTTTCATTGAATAAATATTAACACATTTGACATCAACGTAAGTTTCAAATTTGATATTTACTCATCTATTTTTTTACCAATCGCATTATTTGTAACATGATCAATTCTAGAATTTGCCACTTGATATATAGCATCAGACCCTTTAATTACTCGATTTTTTAAATATCTTCTAACATTTCTTGTAGCTATAGTTATTCTAGTTACCGCTAATAATTTTTTTCAACTCTTCATCGGCTGAGAGGGAGTTGGTATCATATCATTTTTATTAATTGGATGATGATACGCCCGAGCCGACGCAAACACCGCCGCTCTTCAAGCCGTAATTTACAATCGAGTCGGGGATATTGGTCTCATTCTTAGTATAGCATGGATAGCAATAAATCTTAACTCCTGAGAAATGCAGCAAATTTTTACACTATGCTCCGATAATTTAACACTACCTCTTCTAGGATTAATTCTGGCAGCCACGGGAAAGTCCGCACAATTTGGCCTACACCCATGGTTACCAGCTGCTATAGAGGGACCAACCCCTGTTTCAGCTCTACTTCATTCTAGCACCATAGTAGTTGCAGGTTATTTTTTATTAATTCGAATTAGTCCAATAATACAAGATAATCAAACAGCACTAACAATCTGCCTTTGCTTAGGAGCAGTCACAACCCTCTTCACAGCTGCTTGCGCTCTAACCCAAAACGACATTAAAAAAATCGTGGCCTTTTCTACATCAAGTCAACTAGGTTTAATAATAGTCACAATTGGATTAAATCTCCCTCAATTAGCCTTTTTTCATATCTGTACTCACGCTTTCTTTAAAGCAATGTTATTCTTATGCTCAGGCTCCATTATTCATAGTTTAAATGACGAACAGGACATTCGAAAAATGGGTGGTTTACAAAAATCTCTTCCAGTCACAACATCCTGTCTGACCATCGGAAGCTTAGCTTTAACTGGCACTCCGTTTTTAGCAGGGTTCTTCTCCAAAGACGCTATTATTGAGGCCCTAAACACCTCACATGTAAACACATGAGCCCTCACGTTAACACTTATTGCGACATCATTTACAGCTGTTTACAGCTTCCGCATTATCTTTTTCGCATCAGTGGGGCATCCACGATCTAATTCCCTATCCCCCATTAATGAAAACAACAAAACAGTTATCAACCCCATTAAACGACTAGCTTGAGGAAGTATCATGGCTGGCCTTTTAATTGCCTCTAACATATTACCTATCAAAACCCCTATTATAACTATACCTATGCTTGCCAAACAAGCAGCCATTCTCGTAACTGTCTTAGGACTTATTATTGGAATAGATCTATCAAAATTAACCTCTACCTTAAACAAAACCTCTAAAACCCACATCCACACCTTTTCCAATCTTCTTGGATTTTTCCCAACAGTCATACATCGACTAGTTCCAAAAACAAACTTAAGTTTAGCACAAAACATTGCTACGCACTTAATCGATTTATCATGGTACGAAAAAACAGGCCCAAAAGGCTTAGCAAACCAACAACTGCCAATAATTAAAACCACTTCAAATATTCAACAAGGACTTATTAAAACATATCTCACCCTGTTCCTAATGACATCAGCAATTATCATTACCCTACTCTAACGCACGCAAACTCCCCCCATATTGGCTCCGAGTCAACTCAAATACCACAAACAAGGTCAATAACAAAATCCAGCCACCAATAAACAACAGCCACCCACCACAGGAGTATATTAAAGCTACCCCCACTCAATCACCACGAATCATATAGCCCCCGAATCCACTTGACTCGCTATATCAATTAATTTCTACACCCCCTAAAGTTTGGTACCAAACAAACACACCTAATAAATAAATCAACACATATAAGGCAACTGACCAACTTCCTCATGCCTCCGGATAAGGCTCAGCTGCTAAGGCAGCTGAATAAGCAAACACTACCAATATACCTCCTAAATAAATTAAAAATAAAACAATTGATAAGAATGACAACCCTGACATAACAATTACTAAACATCCAGCTCCGGCTGCCATTACTAACCCCAAAGCCGCGAAATAAGGAGAAGGGTTTGAAGCAACCGCTACTAGCCCTAAAACCATCACTACTGTCGAAAGAGACACTATATAAATCATAATTCCTATCAGGACTTTAACCAGAACTTGTGATCTGAAAAACCACCTTGTAATTCAACTATAGAAACTAATGGCACCCAACATTCGTAAATCTCATCCACTTATTAAAATTATCAACAACTCCTTCATTGACCTTCCAGCCCCATCAAACATCTCAGTATGATGAAACTTTGGATCCCTACTGGGGGTGTGTTTAATTACTCAGATCATTACGGGACTCTTTTTAGCTATACATTATACAGCAGATACCTCAATAGCATTTTCATCAGTAGCCCACATCTGTCGAGATGTAAATTATGGTTGGCTAATTCGCAACCTCCATGCCAACGGAGCTTCTTTCTTCTTTATCTGCATTTATTTACATATTGGACGAGGCCTCTACTATGGATCTTTCTTATTTAAAGAAACATGAAACATTGGTGTAATTCTCCTATTTTTAGTAATAGCCACAGCATTCGTTGGCTATGTTCTGCCGTGAGGACAAATGTCTTTCTGAGGGGCTACAGTAATTACTAATCTTCTTTCTGCTATTCCGTACATCGGAAACGTACTTGTCCAATGAATTTGAGGGGGGTTTTCTGTGGATAATGCCACTTTAACTCGATTTTTCGCATTTCACTTTCTTCTTCCATTTATAATTGCAGGAGCTAGCATTCTTCATCTTCTATTTCTTCATGAAACCGGGTCAACTAACCCAACAGGTATGAATTCAGACCCAGACAAAGTACCATTTCACCCTTACTTTTCTTACAAAGACCTGCTCGGTTTCCTTATTATGTTAACAGCCTTAACTCTCTTAGCTATGTTTTCCCCTAATTTATTAGGAGACCCAGAAAATTTTACTCCAGCAAACCCACTAGTTACACCCCCACATATCAAACCCGAGTGATATTTTTTATTTGCATACGCAATCCTACGATCTATCCCTAATAAATTAGGCGGAGTTCTTGCTTTAGTACTGTCCATTTTAATCTTAGCTTTAGTACCTCTACTTCACACATCTAAGCAACGAAGTCTTATATTCCGACCCCTAACCCAAATTATATTCTGAGCCCTAGTAGCAGACACCTTAATTCTAACATGAATTGGAGGACAACCAGTAGAAGACCCGTACATCATAATTGGACAATTAGCCTCTGTAATTTATTTTTCTATCTTTATTATTTTATTTCCCTTAGTGGGCTGGTTAGAAAACAAGCTCTTAAACTGATAGTCCTGATAGCTTAACTAAAGCATCGGTCTTGTAAGCCGAAGATTGGAGGCTAATTCCCTCCTCAAGACTCCATACAACCTTTTTTGGCAGTTGTTGGTTAACACAATTACTCGAGGAAGAAGGACTCAAACCTCCACTATTGACCCCCAAAGCCAACATTCTAATTAAATTATCCCCCGATGCATAATGTAACGCTATGCTCTATTTACATATATGTATATAGAGCATAAAATTAATTACCCCACGAACAATACATTCAGCTAATCCTGAACATTCCAACATATTCTATGTCCTATATACATGTTATGTATATAGAGCATTAATTTATATTCCCTCTGAATATTAAGATTAACTAAATATGAAGAATAAACATTTTATACAATCTTAAATATAACATTATCCTAAATATTCACATTAATACCATTCAACCTAGAATATTCAATTATACAATATTTAACACATATTACATATTCTTATGTAGATAAATCATTATATATTTACTGTACATATTATTATATCCAACTAAAATATAAGAACATTAATAAATTAATGTATTCAACCTTTTACTAATATTAATTGAACATATAACCCGTCATAACTAATATATTCATAAATAAAAAAACTATTCATCTATACCATCCAATTCTCAACCTATATATCTCATATATACTTACATATGCGTTTAAACTTGATAATACTTTCCACATAAACTTATTAATCTAACATTAAATAAACAAGAACAAAACAAGAAACTTCACATACCTTTAATAAACACATTCATACCTCCACAAATAATATAATAAGAATTACATTAATCTTTCTTGCTATACATCTCCTATGTTTAATACCCATACGTACTGTTTCACTTACAATATCATATAAACACTTCTATTCATAACGTACACATCAATTAGAACATTCAATCTATAAAAACCTTAAAAATCATAAACACATGGATATTAAATAAAACATATAATCAATGCTAGTCACTAAAAATTGTATTATAACCTTACGTTATATTTGAGCATATAATTACAATCACTTATCATATACTTTCCTCAGTATAATGAATGAATATTAGATTTAATAAATATTAATATTACTGTAAATCCATTAAAATACGTCTAATCATTCAAATTAATATCTATTCACTACCATTCTCCGTGATACACATACTTATTGAAAGTTACAATTAAATCCAATTAAGCCGGATTAATATTTATTTTCCCCAGTTAACTAATTCTGGCATAGCAGTTGATATAAAGACTCTCCTCACTTGCAATGGTCAGGAGTGAGATCTAGGGTTTGTGTGCCCTGAAACTGAAGGACTATAATTGAAGCCGAATTACTAGTAAGGTTCAGGAAGCATTTGACGGAACCGAATCTGTGGGAACCTTATCTCATATTCACTCCCCTGTGATATTCAGTAAAGCATCCCTCCTATGTGAAAAATCCATCTCGCCATTCATCGGATCAGATCTCTAATATAGAACACTCATAGGTTTTTTAACTTATTCTATTTCATTAGCATCTCAGTAGTGGCCAACAGCGCATATTACATATCAAGGTGGAACATACAATCTCGTTGAATACAAGATGTACACAGAATATTAAGCATGGTGTTATAAATGAATGCATGATTGACATAAAATATCCTTAATAAACAGATGTTCCTCAATTTTCCTATTATTATTCACCCCGGTCGAAGACTTTCTAATATTAAAGGATTTTGCGCGCTAAACCCCCCTAACCCCCCAAATTAGCTTTTCCTGAAAAACCTTGTTATTTTCCGTCAAACCCCGAAACCGGAAAAAGATTCTCCTATCTTAGCTAATTTATTTTAACCTAAAACTCCTCAGAGTTTTGCTTTTCTAAAAATAAGAATTTTCTATATTTTTAGCCTTTTTTTGCAGGTTAAAATAGGGCACCATAACTCAAACCCCAGTACCAACACACAAAATGGATGTATATGCGTGTATATAACGTATATAATGCTACATAAATAAATGTTAGTTTTCTCTCTAGCATATTTCAATTTTAAAGCCACATTATAACGCTGTATATCAATCTTCATTGATTTTTTACT